TCGGTGTAAAAGATTGAGTGGGATCCGTTTAATTGATCATAACGAAATCGTCGAAAGCTTTGCTTTTGGTTTCATTTAGCTGTAGCTGATTTGCTGATATGCTTGTTCGAAAAATGCCTGACTCTCTTTGATATTCTCTATGGATTCTGGGCTAGGTACCTAAGTTAGTAACTAGCATAGGGGGGGAAAGCCTAACACAAAGAGTATTGAACCTTAATAAAAGCATAAGTCCGCCCCCTTCGGTATGTTCTTTATTTCGTTCTTTCATGTGCTTTCTGGAATCCTAATTCTTCTTATACCATCGCTCGAAGGGCGGATCCGCGGAGCTACTATAACGTCAATCTCGTTGAAGTCGAAAAAAAGCCTATTTTGAGCGTGTTCATTTCCTCTCGTACGTTCATGATATTGCTTTCACATGGCGCTCAAATAAATTCACTCTAATGGACTTAGCTTGCTCGTGTAACAACTCTCTTCAAATAGGCTTGCTACCTTGATTTCTGACTTGAATATAGACCTTTGTCCTATTCTTTTATCGTCAACTTGGCTATTGCCATATACCTCCTCCTTCGGGTAGTCATGAAGAACGAGGAATTCCTCCTTATGGTATCGTATTCTCCCATTCACGCCTTTGTTATATGTTCTAATGGAATTTCCTTTCGTAGGCTCAAAAACGGGTCGGTCATTCTTCAGATCTTTGTTGATTGGCCGGCTGATATGGGATAACCTATTTGAAACAAAGAGATTTGTGTAACGGCTTGGTGTACCGAACTTGGCTTATACATTCTCGTACTATACTGCATCCGCCAGCCGAACAAGTAAGGGATTCCTCGCCCGGTGTGCTGGCTTGGCTCCTGCTTTGGCTTCTTGATTGGCTATTGCCAGAGAAGACATCTATGTTATACCAGCAGACGGAGCAGACATGGCAATCAAAAGAATGAGCCAAAACCGAACAAGCAAGGCCAAAGCCAAATGCCGACCTAAGAAGGACGCTTGCGGGAGAGTTTCGAGTTTCCCGACAGGTCGATGTACAACCGACAGGTGAATGCTTTACCAAACTCGTGTACAACTCCTTGAATGTGTATTGATTTTCGCTTAAACCATGCTTGGTTTCCAAAACTCTTTCTCCCCTGACCAAACAAAAAACCATAAAGCCAAGATCTCTATAAAGCAGAATACAGATGTGCAGCAGAGAAGGAAGAAAGACGAATGCTATGAGAGCTTGGACGGAATAAGGTCTAGGGGAGACCGCCCTTTTTTAACATGTGAGGGGAAGACTAGTAAAAGATTGGAGCTGTAAACTCGCAATATAGACATGAAAAAAGGAAGGAGACGGAATATGAATGAAGGATTGAAGCATCTGACCGGGCTCTGGAGATGAATACCGAAAGAGCTTACCGGATGCACCATCGACCTCAGACAGCTCGACCGGGCGGGGGAAAAACTAAAAAAAAACGTAGTGGGTGAGCAAAAAGCAAATACCAATTCAGACCAGACCTGGAATTTCAAACAAGAAAACGTAGTAGCCTAGCCGGGGAGGGAGATTCTCCAGCTCCACTCCTTAACTATATATAGTGGAAAATCGAGTGGAAAACTACGCTTCAAAATCAAGCCCAAAAAACGATCCTTTTGAAAGGTCCTACTGATTGACCCACTCAAGCCATGAAAGTGACCTTTTGGATTAGAAAAATGGCCTCTGAGACCCGAACCTGGGTTGATCGAAGAGCAGCTAACAAAAGGGCGAAGGCAGGATGAACAATAAAATAGCCGTAGACGGATGGAAAGACCGGAGACCAGAGACCGGAAGAAAACATCCATTTAAAAAAAAAGACAGAGATGAATGTGGACGAGCCAATGTTTTCCAAAATTCCAATACGAGAAGCGGATTCCACTTCTATTTATTATAGATTTTGCACCTTGTTCCAGGCGAATTACAGAAAGAGATGAATGTGTACTTCTTGCTGCTACAGGGCAAGAAAGAGAGGAACTAATTAAAGCTAATTCGACGTTTGTATAGGGCATTTGTGGACGGGACGAGTACGACATATTCCAGGGACCGATCCATCTCATTAAAGGATTTTGTGGACAGAGCACAGACCTCAGACCAATCGATTAAACAAATTATTGTAGAGTTTCCCGGGGACGTATTGAATTCAAGGCATTCATGTGTGCCGATTTCCTTATGGTTAACTTCAAAATGGGGATACAGGTTTCACCGTACTTCTCATCCATCTTTCAAACTATGCGTCTTTCAGTCGAGGAGTTCATAGCGAAGCTCAGCTGGAGAGATTCGATGCTAACATAAAAAGTATGTAGGGCTTATACACACCTTTCCCCTCCAAAACCCCTGTCTTCTGCCTACCAATGGGAGAGAGAACTTGTTGGACGTCTCGAGTGAATGCGGGAATGGCATACAGGAATGGGATACTAATGAAAAAAAGCCAGAAACCGGAGCATATATATGGTTGATATAAGAAAGGGTTGATATAAGAAAGACTGACTCTCTTTGGGAGCTTGTAGACACTGGTCTACAAGTCATAGAGTGACGGCTAATAAGCTAAGTTAGTATACTAAGACGGGAGGAGCGAAGCAGCTCGACCGATAGGGAGAGGAGTGAAGCTGCTGAGTCTCGACTAAAGGAAGAGTTTTCGTGTGAACAGGATTCGTTCCCAAACCCCCTGTTTTGCCTACCGACCTGAACTTCTCTTTCTAGCCCCTCTACGCTTACCAACGCCTGCATTCCTTTGATTGCTTGTTATACTCCTTATACCTACCATATTCCTTTGTCTTTGCACCTCAGTCCCGGATCGACTAGTTGTCTTGTTTGCTATAGCTTGAATCCGTGATCGACCCACAAAAGCAGTTGTAAAATGCTACTTGACTCCAGAACTAGTAGAGGAAGGAAGCGATGATCGGTCGAGACCATTAAGCGTAATCCCGTTAGCCAATGAAAGGACTACCTTTCTTGGACTGTGAGCGACGACACAGAGCTAAGCGAGAGACGAGAAATGCGATTCAACTGCTTCCTAACTGCTCGATTGAGAAGTCTTGCCTAAGTCCTAGACAGAAGCAGCCTGGCTTAAAGTCTTATTTGTTTTTGCCTTTCTTCTCTTGTCCTCTTTTCTTAGTTAGGCCCAAGAAAGTACAAGATATAGCTTTCTTACTACTACAGATGATAGCTAGAGACTAGAGATGAGAGTGCAGGATCTAGATTTGTAACAAATATTCGACTTTGCTTATGCAAGTTGTTATGTACCAAAACCAAAGAATATTGTCGATGGGATGCAAAAAAAGATGATCTGACTTCGCTCATGCACCGTCTTTTAACCCCCCTACCGCCGGTAAAGTTAGCAGCCTAATAAAATAAAAAGGGCCTCCTTCTGCATGTTAAGGCAGCACACTAGTACATTTTCATTGACCACTGAGACCAACTCCAAAGTCCGGTCTTTAAACTAATAAAGATGGCATAGTAAAAAACGGAAGACTGACTATCATCGCGCTTGAAGGGGACCTTATTCACAAGATTCCAGCTCGAGCGAGGAAGAAAAACCTTAGCATCAAAGAGAGGAACTAGCAGACCAGGATAGGCAACTAAAGAAAGAGCGAACTAACTAAGCTAGTGCTGATGCCTCTGAGAGATTAAAGGACCGAGAAGCTTGACTTACACAGAATTGTTGAAGAGCACAGCAGAGAGCTCGATCAATTGCCGGAGATCACTTGGAAATATGGTTGGGAAGAAGAACGAGAAAGAAGTAAACAGATTTGTCTTACCAGGCTAACAAGGCAAGAGCAGGAAAGAGGAATGAATCGGTTGATAGCCTTGACCGGGATATGGGAACTAAGAAAGGGATGCTAAACTCAAACAAAAAAGAATGAAAAAAAAAAGAGCATTTGAATTTCCCACCATCTACCCAATTGACCTATCTATTCAATTGATTAAACAGACCGTGTTACTAAAGAAATAAACCCAATTAACGCATCAACGTACATTCGATCGTTTTAACAAGTCTTTTGACTAAATAAATCAAGCCATAGAGCATAGAGACATATATGCGGATTCCAGGAATGGTTTCGAGCATGACATGGATGGACAGCCGATTGACCGATAACGAGAAAGAGAAGGGAATCGCATATTTCATTAACAGACAGTCATTCGTATAACCGATGTTGCGCTCCAGAGAAGGGCAGGCAGGAGACAGCTGTTTGCCACGAAAATGATGGAAGGCTGGTTCAGGTAATCCTTGGGGGAAAATGTCCGCCACTTTCTTGTTGCTACGAACAAGTCGAATGAGCAATTTGCCTGCGATGACGAGGTCACGGACGAAGTGGTAGTAAACTTCTATGTGCTTAGAGCAGGCATGGAACACAGGATTGGCCGCCAAGTGTGTAGCGCTAGCATTATCACAGTGCAGGATAAATTGATAGCGAAATGGCACCTCCCGATCGCGTAGCAAGTAAGAAAGCCATAAAAGTTCAGAGGTAGTAAGGGCGAGTACCTTGTACTCTGCTTCGGCACTAGACCTGGAAAGAGTCGGTTGCTTTTTGGAAACCCAAGTCAGTAGGTTTTTTCCGAGAAATACGCGGAAGCCAGTAGTGGACCGTCTGCTATCGGGACAGCCAGCCCAGTCGGCATCGGAGAATGCAAAGAAGGTGGTTAACGGTCCCGGAGTGATGGTTAGGCCAAGGCCAAGAGAACCCTTCAGATACCGTAAGATGCGTTTTACAGCCTGAAGATGTACGATGGGTGGTGAAAGCGTGCATGAACTGACAAACGTCGATTGACGGCATAAAAGAAAGGAGACGAGAGGAGCCCTAAAGAGGAAAGGGGCAGGAAAGAAGGGGGGCGCGCTAGCGCACCCTTGCTCTAGTAAACCTTTCGAGCCAAGCCCCTTCATTATTATTAGGTTGATGGGTTGCTGTTGCTTTCTTCAAGTCCAAGTTTCCCGCTTGTTGCTTTAGAAAGATGGCAGGGGCGCGTTAGCGCTTGACTAATATCAAACAACTAGAATAAATCAAAAAAGGGCTCTTGCTGGATCCAGAACGAATAGGAGATCTATCAGTACGCCATCCGCTACATATCTTTCGTAGTGAGGGAACTCCTCTGTTTTTAGCTTGACGAGCTACTTGAGTTTCCGAAAAACGCATAAACCCCGGGATTTTCGTAAAAGAAAAGAGGAACGAGTGCCAAGGGACTTGAGTGACTCGCCCTAATCAATAAGCGGGAGAGGGACGAAGAAACTCGATCGGCTACTAGAGACGAGCAGACGAGGGACGAGTGGTAGAAGCCGACAAAGAGTAGTGATAGTGACGGTTCAGTGAAGTCAAGTCTATTAGGGGCTCCCTGACGATCCCGAACCTTCCAAAAGTTAAGGGTATGTTTTGTTTCTTGGCACTCTCTTTCTTTGTTATGCCAACCTAAAAAGAGAGAGGGATACGGAGCTTGACTTGAAAACAAACAACTCTGCCCCCCCTATCACAACAAGGCGGATAGGGGACTTTTTGCCTTCCTTAAGTCCAGGATACGCAAAAAATTCCTCCCCACTAAAAAGAGCGATTGAGAGTGGATTTCTGGTTCGATAGTGTCGAGAAGGTATTAGCCCCTTACTCACCTCTTCAACATCTAGAAAAAGGCCCTATTAGTTAAGCTCTTTCGTAAAAGCACCATTGGGCGGTGGTTCCTCTCTTTTTCTCTTTCACCTCGAACAAAAAATCGATCTCGCCATCAGCTCGACTAAGAGTTCCGAATCGAAAAAGTCAACTGAACGTCGACTTGATGATGCAAAGTCGAGGGGAACCGAGTGCCGAAAAAAACCGGTTTAGGTAAATATCTAATGCGCTCCCCGTCATGTTGACTATTATTCAAAATCAAGTAAGGAAGTCCTTTTCTTGACTTGGCCTGCGTGCATTATACCTACCCCCTTTTTAAAGAAAGAACTTGATTTCAATCTCAATAAAGAAATGAAAGCAACACTCTTTGCTTGTTGTCCTCTTACTCTTTGAGTCTGCCTTGTGGAGGTCTCTCGGGTGTCTACGGCAGATCCGATCAGTCTCGTGATGAAGAGAAGTCTTTTCCGATCTTCCACTAAGAAAAGAAGGGTATCGTCACGACAACTCAATTTGCCCGGTAAACTACTCGGGGCTCCCCATGGTTTAGTAAAAAGGAGGGGAGATTTGATCTTCATCCGGGGGTTAATTTCATTCATTATGAACTCAAAAGTGTAAGCCTGATTAGTGAGGTCTTAAAAACTTCATAGAATTCAATGAATGATCCGCCATTCCATTTGTGCTTGAAGCAAGTAGGCGACGCGAATCTATGGTTTCTATGTTTCAATGGGATACCAATTGCTTGGATGCCTTTGTTTGAAAGCCTCGAGATGATTTGCAGAAAAAATGCTTTCTAGGTTTGTCTTGTGTCTCCGTAACAAATGGTCCATTTATTGATGGGCGAACGACGGGGATTGAACCCGCGCGTGGTGGATTCACAATCCACTGCCTTGATCCACTTGGCTACATCCGCCCCTACCCCCGCACAGGTTTCAGTCTCGAGATACGATCAGATCCTTACCCTATGACCGCTATCAAAGAGAAGCTTTTTCCTATACGAGGCAAGTCTATTGTTGTGTTTTGGAATTAGGGGAAGCAAAGCTTCAACAAGTCGGCCGCTTCCTGGCAAAGCTTCAAACAAAGAGGTTAGGCTGTTCACTTCATTGATTTGACTTCACTTTACTTAAGATTCAAAAAGATAGAGGCCGGGCGGGCAGTGAAGGCTCGTTTAGTAGACAGCAAGCTACGGCTTTGACGAGCAGCAAGTACCTACTCCTATCAAAATGAAAAGCAGCAAGCTCCGCTTGAAGAAGCGAGCCCAACGCAGAGAAAGCCATTGCGCGCTAGCCTCTTGTTTGTATAGGGTTCCAAACCTGCGCACCCCTAAACTCAAAGCTTTTCAGCCCCAACTTTTTTTATGGGATATTTGAAGAAAAGGCCCCTTCCTATATCGAGAGATAGGCTAAGGCGCCTTTACGAATATTCTAATAGTTGGCCCCTCTTTCCTTTTTTGTTATTGAAAAAGGGGCAACTTTCTCGCTTGTTGCTTTAGAAAGATGGCAGGGGCGCGTTAGCGCCCTTCCTTCAGCAGCCCCCGCCCTATCTATTCATCTTTTTTTTTTCAAATGGATATTTAGGGTGTTCATAGATCGTCGAAACCAGATCAATATCGATATCTCAATATATCGAGATATCGATAGAAATATTGAGAAATGGAGATGGATCTCGATCCATATCGAAATATGGAAGAACCAACACAACAAGGGCGTAACCAACGGAAGGTTCTCCCCCAGTCTCCGACATTGTTCTCCGACGATGCCCCCTGGGCGAAAGGGGCCACCAGCCTCTTTCTTTCTTCAATCGTTCCGATCAGGACAAGTGGGTTAGTTCCTTTCGTCCTTCTATCTACGCAATTCTCTGTCTTCGTTCGTGATCATGTTGGGCGAAAGGTAGTTGTAGAGGAGCGGCTGTGAAACGGCGATTCCCTCCTTTCCATTGAAGTAGGGAGGGCATCCTTCCCCACCATTCCGGCCTATTATTGATAGGGATTTGACCGATGCTGAAGGTAGCTTGCTTACCAAGCCACCCACTTGAGAAGCTAGTCGCCAGAAAGAAAAGAAGCGACGAGGAAGCGAAGCTGTCGTAGAAGCTTTGCTTCCCCCCCCCTGTAGTCGTAGTACTCGGCTCGTCGCTACTTTTCTTCAAAAACTCACCGACGGTTCCCGACTTTCTCCGGTTTCCGCAACCGTAATCATTTGTCACTCCGATTACTTCATCCATCAACCTTTTTTTATTATTTCAATAGCGGTACGCTCTAAAAAAAAGTAAAGGAGTTGCTTGCATTCTAGAAGCGGTAGCTTCCCGCCTCCTTCATTCCTACTGCCAGCCTCCTTCGGTGAGTTGTTCCCTTCCCTTTTCTAAAATGCCCTATACAAAGGGTCTGCCTCAGCAAATGTACAAAGTGGACCGCTGTTTGGCTGACCCTCTTCTTCCCATTCGGGTTGGGTTGACCCAGAAGTCAAGTAAGAAGGAATGGAACCACAGGAGAGTCGTCTGCAGTTCACACTTGGGCAAAGACGACTGACTTTGGAAGCGGAACACGAACCTATTTCCGCTATTCCGGGTTCTTATTGAGCGTAGCGAAATCAAGGTTTATGATAAAGTCAGCGAAGTTTCGATGGTGTTCCACCTTTGCGTAGTCTCGGTCCACAGTGGAAGGCTCCGCACCTGAGCCTCGTTAGACTCAGCGGAAGTGTAAGGTGTAAGTAAAGAGAATAGAAGAAGAGATTCAGTCTGTCCCTTAGCCTAGTCTATATCTACAGCTGACGCAACTCCGTACCGACGCCTCACTACTACTTAATTAATTAACGGCTAAGCTATTTCATAACCTGAGCTTTCCTTAACCAGCTGACCTTACTTCGTAACCTGGGACTCCCTTTCTTTCTTTATAGTTCGACTAAACCTTAACTATCTTTCTTTCTTACTTTAGCATAGGCCTTCGCCACTTCAAACGGCCCCTCTTTTCTTTTTTGAATTAGAAAGAACGGGGCCTCACTTAACTATTTGTATAGGATGAACTGCAGGGAGGATGAAAGACAAAGAAAGGGATCAGGGGGCTTTATGATCGGAGAAAGGGAAGGGGCGTGGTTGGTGTGTCACTGGGTCGGTGGGGGAACCCGTAGGAAGGGGGACGACCCGCCGAATTCACATCAGAAATCGCCAACATAAACACAAACGAAATCGTCGAATTGCGTATAGAAACAAAACGAACCACTTCTATTCTCGGAGCGGAGGTATATGAAGAATGGCTTTTTGGTCCCTTTCGTCCAGTGGTTAGGACATCGTCTTTTCATGTCGAAGACACGGGTTCGATTCCCGTAAGGGATAGGTACTCATTCCCGGCCGCTTTCTGTTAGTGTTCATTGCTGAGTGATCGCTCGCTATCTGGCTGGAAAAGGTGGTCCGGAAGCTTCCTCTCTCCCAGCAAGCAAGACGAGATCAATCACCACTTTTCTCAGTAATGGACTTCCTTTCATTCTTCCTTACTTAGCCTTAGATGTCCTTTCATAGATTCTCGAACCTCCGACAGACGAAATCTCCATGCATGCGTTCTTTCTTTCCACATCTCTTTTTTTTCTTTTGGCCGTTTTTGTTAGGCATTGAACCCCACCTTAGGTGCTGAGTAGTGTCCTCCCCTCCCTAATACCTAAAAAAAAGTTCCGTCTATGGAGCGCTTAAACCATGGCATGGCAGTAAGCAGTAAGTGGGCCTAGTCTTTGCCCAGTCTTCGCCTTCTTCAGTGGCCAAGTTGAAGCGTTCAACGTCGGCCTACCACCTTTCTTTTTCAAGGTTGAGCTTCTTCAATTCAAGTAGTGTCTTTTTCCTATTCTTATTGGTAAATAGCGTCTGGAAGCGAAGGCATTATTGAACGAAAGAGATGCCGGGTCGGTCAATTGCATTAGGTAGGAGATGCAGGACCTGTCTTAACCGCAAGTGCATTCGCTATTCGATTCCATCCTCGATCCCACCCTATTAAACTTCCAAAGTTTTTCTCTCTTTTTTACTTTTAAGTGAAAAAAAGGGGGGGGTGACAATCGGTAGACTTTCTTTTCTATGTCGCCGTCTCATCAATGAGCGTAGATTGATAGAGATGGCTTTTGTGCTGGTCAATCTGTATCCCATTCTTCAGGTATAGTTTTGTTTGATCACAGATCGGCAGGTGATCCATCCTTTCGCCCCCTTTGGTCAGTCAGTCGTCTTGATCCGCCAGAGGGTCTTGAGCTAGCTTCCTTGAAGAGGCTTGATGGGAAAGAGAGGTAAAAGAACCTAAGGAAGGTACCTCACAAGCTCTTGGATTCCATGGCTTACTTTGGCAGATTTTAGGTGAGGGTGGAGGAGTAGGATAGGAGGTGAGTGGTTGATAGAACCTCAGGATTCTAGGGAGATTTTGGCAATAAGGGTGGTGCTAGGGCTCAAGACAATTTGGAAGGGGGAGTTGGATCATAAAGAAGAGTTTCTTCCTTTGTTTGAAGAGGAAGAATCCTACCGGACTTGAGATAGGAATGGCTAAACTGATTGTCCCAGGAAGAAAGCTAATGAAAGCAAAGGTCAAGAATATCTTGGTTTAACATTAGTAAAAATCTCGCTTGTCTCTATCGTACTATGATTGCTAGATGGCATTCCAAGCTCCTTAATCTAATTCCTATCGAACGAGAATGAGTAGTAGTGCGTTTGAGGGTATGGAGCATTTTTGAATCGAGTCTTTCAAGAAGTTATATAAATTGGATTGGCGCCATTGACGATGCCGTTTTGGGTTACTTTTTCGTGCTTGTCCTTGGAAATCAGAGACAAATGTTCGGATCAACCCCTTTTTCTAAAGAAGAGATTGAAGAAGCGGTGTTCAATCTAGAGGAGATCTTACTAATAATAAAAAAAGAAATACGATGGTTTTTCTTTAGGGTTTATTCAGGCTTTGTTAGAAGTGGATCTCATAAAGTTATGGAAGAGTGTTGGCATTTTAAATGAGTGGGTATTATAAAAAATACCTAAGAATTTCCGGGTTGCGCAGGAAATTTTTTTTTGTTATATAAATAAAAAAAATAAGTACCCGAAAAAACAAAGCCACCCATCTATTAATAATAATCAAAGGGCTTCCCAACAGTGAAGGGATTTGACGAGACAGCGGTTCGGGTTGTTTAACCCTGCAGCCCCATCCATTTTAGAAGTGCGTTTGAACAATACCTCTTGGTACTTATCCTTTCATTTAAGAAAGGCTCGAGAGACCTACTTGCCACGTGGCAAGAGGCCATTAGCCAAAAAAACTGTGATAAGATCTCAAAAGAAAGAAGAGTATTCGAATCCGGGTCCCCTATGATACTTGGCACGAAGCCATGGGTCCTAAGGGAGATTGGAAGATAAATCCGATCTCCACTCTCTCAAAGAAATACGAAGGCTATAAATAGGATATAGAAACCTCACATATACATGCGCACAAGTTTTTTTACAAACGACTTCACACTTGGAGCTTTGAAGAGGCACTCAAGTGCTTGAAGGAGAAAGAAAGAAAGAGAAGCTCTCAGTAGGATAAGGAGGAGATTAAGTCCCCAAGAACCCAAAGGACAAAGACAAGGTAGCAAGGCCTCGAAGACCGGAATTCTTGCATCTTCTTCCCTATTCTTTTTCTCATTTTCTTCTCTTTTCAAATGTAAAGATCTCCCGGTACTCTAAAGTCTTAGAATCAAATGTCTTCTCCTATGGTATATGTTATGTTCGAGAAAGCCGAGAGACTTCCCAGGAGTGTGTAACCCACCACCATCTTAATAAAGACCCTAAAGGGAGATTGTTGTGATCACTTTTCTTGTGTGAATCTTTCTTTCATACCACCAGGAAGCCTAGCTTTCACAAATAAACAAGGGGAAGAAAGCAAAAAGGATGAAGACATATGAATCCACCAATTACGACAAAGTTGACTTGCGTCAACCTCGAGCAACGACATTGGGATAGGACTGGGTTCCCCACTCTCAGAAGCCGAATTTGGAGCGGGCAAGTTCAATGGGACGGGCACTTCCGCACTAGGAGATCTCCGTCTTATATCGTCGGCCTCCCAGAATGGACGAAGCAGATTCTATATCTCTCGTTTCATCGGGAGACTTTGGATAACGCTGGCATTTATGGTGCTGTCCGAGTCGCGCAAGAGTCTTACCATAGGGACGCAAACATTTATTGTTAGGGGGGCTTGTGAGTAGTGGAGCTGGGTGACGAATACCCGAAATTGGAAGAAAAAAACCTTGTGGGACCTGAAGAAAATCGCCGGCCTTCCTATTTATGGCCAAGTTTACGACGAGTACACTCCGAGAAGAGTTGTACGGCTTCGACGAGATTTCGAAAGAGAAGTACCATTCGGAGTGTGCCCGGGAACTCTTCGCGAAGTACCAACGCTTGGCGCGAAGTAATCAATATACAAAAGTTTACCATCACGTATGGGTTCAATTGAGAGACAGGCCCCACAGCCTAATAGAGCCAAGAAGAAAGGTATGTCAGAGACGGCCTACTTCCATTCTACCACAAGTCCAGCGGCATAATATGCTGGAGAAGAATCCGTCCTTGCTGCAGCGAAGCCCGACTCCGGAATTCTCAAGTGAGACGACTTAGCCGCATTCTTGGCTCTCTGGTTGAGCCGCTTTGTCCTTCCGAACAACCGCAGCAACGTCCAACGTCATTCGCCCGGAAACATTCGTCATGGCCGGGTTCTTGGTGCAGGGAAAGAGAGTAGCCATAGCTCCGGCCGTCCTTGCCAGCATTTATTACGGTTTGGGCGCTGTTGCCCAAGAGAAAGAGGGTCCAGGCCAGTGCAATGCGGAATTCCCGGTCCACTACTTCTATGCATGGCTAGACCGGTATTTTCCTAAGCTGTATATGGCCGCTTCCGCACCTGGGAAAGCGGAAAGATTATGCCCCGGAGATGCTTGCAATTGAGAACATTGAAGCCGGGAAGTTCGATGCGAAGATAGCCAGGCTCTTTATTTGTCATCCGATGAGCTTCACGTGGCGGCCCTACAAGCATGGTATTTCAGAGATGCCCTAAATCTTGTATGATTGGTCGACAAGGTCGATGAAAAGGGCCCTTGCTACTTATTGCTGTTGTGAAAATGCATCAAAGATAGTATCTGATCTGATCTCCATGCGATGCGGCATTCTGACGTTACGGCAGGGCAACGTACGTGCTTCGGGCAGAACCGTAAAATCCCCCCCGGTTTGCAAGACAATTTGGTTTTGACTAATGAATTCCGGCACCCGGTCACGACGTCAATCGAGCGCGTCATCTTTAACCTTTCGGAACTGGCGGGGTACTGGGCACATATGATGAGAAAGGGCACCGGGGCTCCTTTCGTGATAATGCCGGATGGCAGAGAGGGCAAGATGGTCTTGGAGTATGTCCGATGGTGGCATCAACTGACGTTTTCTGACTTCTCGCAAGGAATCAACAAGCTGTTGACATTCAAAGAGCAGCAACTCCCTGATCAAGAAAGAGTTGGGAGTCGAAGTCCTCCTTCTCCTGAACCCACATATGGACCCATTCCCGAGCAGGGGCAGCCACCCAGATCATCGCAACATCGGAAAGGTCACCAGCCCAGCCTTACGAAAAAGGGGCAAACCCGGACCATGAAAGGAAAGGGAGGTTCAGCACCCGTCAGCCAGCATGCATCCCCCATCAGGGAGGAAAGAAGAAGTCCCATCATTTCTTCAGCACCGTTCTCGGCTCAACGGATGGTGACTCGAAGTATGAGGGCCCGCCAAACTCAACCGGCTCGCTCACATCTGCGTTCAAGAGTCGTAAGCCGAAACGGCAGCATCAGAGTTTACAGCTTCAGCTCCACCGGCTACACAGGAATCGCCAGCATCACGAGCACCATCTGCAGCACTCAAGGCACCTGAGCAAGAGCAGGCTGCCTCGAAGAAACGGTCGGGCAGAAGGTGGTTTGTGAAGGCCGGCCAAACAAAGGCCGGGAATAAAAACCTCTTGAGGGAGGAAAGAGAGGCGAGGCCCAGATTGGAGATGATCCCGGCGACGATCTACCTGAAGAAGTAGCCGATAGCTACATCGCGAGTCTCTTCCCTTCGGAAGCACAGCACGAATACCGCCATTCTCAAAAAAAAAGTCGAGGAAGAGATGGCTATGTATGAGAGGGCCGTAAAGGACTCTCTTGAGACAACTTTCGGGAGGCCTGTTCAGGCTTTCTTTAGAATTTTGACTGGTATACTGATTTTCGAATGCAATCCATTCGTATTTCATTCTTTTTTTCTTGCCTGAACTTTGCTTTTCTTTGCAATACCGAACCGAAGACGAAGGCGAAAGAAGCTCCAGCGGACCCCAAGGATAAGGAGAAAGGAAAAGCAGCCGAGCAACCGGTCGAATCGATTTCGTCCGACAAAGAAATGATCTCCGCACTTCGTCATGGGATGAGGGGCAACTAGAATCCCGACGCTCCTCCTTCTCCTCCCGAGTCACTTCCGGCTTACAGCAGGCTGCTTTCATCCCTCCTTTGGCTGCGATCCTTCGAATTTCACTACCAGTCCAAGCTGAAGAAGTTCAAGAATGGTCCCCCCCTTACGCAATAGGGGCCGGGGCACCGATCATGTCAAAGCCTCCTGCCGAGCAAATTACTGAAGTTGGTTCTGAGTCGGCTGGTGATCCAGAAAAGGCTGCTGAACAGAGTGTCGAAGGAACACAGCCTACCGAATGTGTTCCGAAGTCCGCGGGTAAAGAAGTTGAAGAGACGGTTCAGTCGCAGCCGAACCGACTGAGATCACAGGGAGCGATCCCCACAGCCGCTAAAGGTAGCTGGAGCCGGGTTTTTTTCGATGTTTTTTCTTCCCCGCTGTCAAAGCCTTACTTACTAGACTAGATAGGGGGGCGAGAGAGAGAAAGTCCTCCTTCTCACTCGACTTGCGCGAGTCACTGCCACTCCGTGCGCCATAAACACCACCCCCAATTTATACCGCATTCATCTTTCAGCAAAGTTGCATTGTGTTTTTTTGCATTTGTGTTGGGGAACGTAAAGAGATTTAGTAGGTGATAAGTAGTTCCATAAGTGCAATGGAACAAGTTTCGATTGAGTTAATGATCCGTGGCTTGCTTGCCCCCCTTAAACAAAGGCACATCACTTAGACTGCTAAAAACTGATGCAAGCAAAGTTCCTCAGTACCTATGGGCCGAAGCGTTTCATAAAGCAGTGCATATTAATTACTGATTGCCATCGTCGACTATTGCTGGTGACTCCCCTCATCAAAAGCTTTTTCAAAAGATTCCAGACTATTCCTATTTCAAAGCCTTTGGATGTCTCTGTTTTCCTCATATTGATGCTTCACAAACAAAGAAAGAAGTTTTCTCAAAAGAAAATCGTTGGATATAGTAACATAAAGGGAAGTTTTGTTTGATTTTTGATGACTCTTCTATTCTAGGATTTTCGGATTCGGCTCCAATTTAGGGGGAGAATCGTCGAGCAGCAGCAGCTGAAAGCCATTCATGAATTTCAGCCGTTACAGCAGCCCACGTTCCGGCAGTGTGGTCAGACGTTGCTGCAGTCCATGTCCTCCACACCTCAGCCCCAACCACAACCAACATAGGGGGCTCTACAGCGGTCCTCCGCGTCTCAGCTGCAGCAACCTGGAGTGACACGTTACTGCAGCATTCATCTTCGGATTTTCAGCAGCCCATGCTCAGGCATGACCAGTCCACGTCACAGCCCATTCTCAGACTGACAGCCTCTACGATAAGCAAGTGAATGCTGGTATCCAATCAATTGTCTGAAGCTCCAGAGTCTCAGGGCCCCTTATATCCTTCTCCAAATCTAAGAAGATCCACACTCCTATTGAGAGATTTTTCTCCTATGGTTCCTACTTTTTCTTACCTATCGAGCTTGAGCACAAGTCTTTCAAAAATCTCAAAAATCATGTGTTATCTTACGATAAAGCAAAATCAGATGAGAATTGGAAACGAGCTATGTTATACTTTAATTACAAACAAGAATAAGGATGCTCTTCAAAAGAATGAGACCTGGGATCTTGTCTTTCCACCATCTGACAAAAACATTGTTGGGTCAAGGTGGGCTTACAAGATCAAATACAAGTAAGATGGTTTTTTATATAGAGGTACAAACTGTAGCAAATTTTCTCACGAGTAAGAAAGCTCGCCTGCTTGCTCAAGGCTATGAAAAAGAGTATGGTCTTTATTATGCCGAGACGTCACCTTCAGTCCAGTTGCTCTAAATGGTACCATTCGCACCCGCTTACATTCAGCACGGACCCAACTTTCATCCCAGTTAGACGTCAATCAAGCTTTCCTTCACGGAGATCTCAAAGAAGAGGTCGAGGCCAACCTCCCGGTTATGAAGACTCTATTCATCCAGACTATTTGTGTAAGCTTTCAAAGGCTCTCTATGGACTCAACTCAAAGAGGCTTTGAAAAATTCAGCACAGCACTACTAACATTAGATAGTAGTTCAGCTGGATCACACCAGATTTTTTTGTCAAGCGCTTCAGGTATATCCATCCTTGCCATTGAAGTTTTCATAATCAAATGAAAAAGAAAAAGATTACCGGCAATGATTTATTCTGCTGCTATTCATCAAACGAAGCAACATCTTGGCAAGCAGTTGAATATGAAAGATCTTGGTCCTCTAACCGGGATTGAAGTTTCGAAAGTCGACGGCTATGCATCTAACTCAGCAGAAGTACGCCATGGATCTTCTAAGCCGCCATGGAATGCTTCACAGGTTGCCCTGTGTGACTCCAGCTTAATGCCAAGCAGTATTCTCATGATGGTGAGCTGCTATCAGATCCATCGGCCTATAGGAGTATGTATGGTGGGTGGTCTCCAGTACTTTACTCTGACTCGCCCAGAGATTTCGTTTGCTGTTGGACTTGTAGACAAGTTTATACAGTCTCCTCGGGTTTCTCATTTAGTAGCTGATAAACGTATTTTGAGATATCTAAAAGCTTGACTATTCTGGAAACCTTGCCATTACTGTCGAGACCTATTCTATTAGAATAGCTTGGCAACCCCTACCTCTTAAAGCTGAAGTAAGGTATTCATGCTGGTGATCTTACAGCCAACTAATCTCGATGAAGGCGCTCCACTACTGGCTTTTGCTTTTTCTTCGGTGACTCTCAACGAGATTGGAAGAGCAAGAAAGAGACAGTGGTTGCTCGCTCTAGTGCAGAAGCCGAGTAAAGGGCTCTTGCTGATACTACATCAGAGATTATTTTGTTGGGATGGTTACAACAAGATATGGGAGTCACTTTTTCTGGGCCTACTATTCTCATTTGTGACAACAAGAGTGCTATCCAAATAGCACACAATGATGTGTTTCTGAACAAAACATATCGAAATAGCCTTACTCACTTAGGGCACTTCGTTCGCCATCACTTTCTACAGGGTTCAATGCCATACATTTCCTCAGAGCTTCAGATCGCGGATCTTCTTACGAAGTCCCACACCACTGTGGGATTCCGATACTTAGTATCCAAACTCCAGATCTTATCCCTTGAGGCATCTTGAGTTTGAGGGGGGGGTGTTAAGCATATTGATTCTGTATCTTCTGTATATAGTAAGTGGGTCTTGCTGTATATAGCACTTTCCCTTTTTTTGATGCTTTTTTACATGCTCACCCAAATAAAAAAAGAAAAAAAGGAAGGAGACGGAATATGAATGAACTCAAACTACATTTGACTGACTATACTCTCTTTGTCCCCTTTTTTTAGGGTGAGTATTAATAATAAGGGTGAGCCTAATATTAATAATAACTCTAAAGGAAAGGATGATACACGTCGTTCATTCCCGAGCACAAAAAGCTTTTTTTCTGGAGATGGAGAGAAAAAAGTCAGCGGGGTGCTTTATTTCTTTCTTCCTTCCTGGTGTCCCCATTAGTTGATATACGGAATTGGAAAGGAATTCAAGATCATTCTGATTGAAGGCGGGATATGGATGGAATCGAGAGGGAAGAAAGAGTCCGGTTTCAGAGGCTTGATCCACTTTGTAATCATGGATCATGAACAAATCCCTAAATGCTTCTTTATACTGTCGCCCAGGTAGGGAGAACTCTTAGATTCTCGACGTTTTAGAGAGTTTTTATTCAAATCCATCTCCACCTATGTTGTGCCCTTCCTCCCAAAGCATTCCGGCATCTGTTATTCCAGGTCTCACCCTGTGAAGCAAAGTCGGACAAGGGAGAAAGACATGGAATTGATAGGGAACCGTAGCCAAGTGGCTAAGGCATAAGTCTGCAAAACTTCTATTCGTCGGTTCGAATCCGACCGGTTCCTACAGCGCCGCACCATTCCACCCATCATTTTTTTACATGGAAAGAATTTGGCGAAGAAGGGGGCCTCCGCTTGCTCCTTCGTACTAGTGGCTTAGGCTGCCTTAGTTTCCCTTCCTTACTGTATTTCTTTTCTTATTAGCAGTCTGCTTTTTTTTTGAAATGTCTCTCGTTTCTTTTCTCTTTCTTTAGCAGCTATCCTTGCTTCAGCCTTCGTCTTTCGGCTTTAGGACTCACTCAGTCTTCTTTAATAAATAAAAAGGTATTCCGTGAGTGACTCTTTCCGTCTTTAGTTTAGGTTCATTATGGCAGTTGTTAGTTTCGTCTCTTTATCAGTTAATTCGGTATCGTTTATTAATTGCATATATTCAAAAAAGGGTAGTCCTTCCCCCAGGTGCGCCTAAAGTCTTATGATGATCCCTTTCAAAGCCGGTTAAACCATCAGGCTCGACTAAGAAATCAATGCCGGAGACTCCTTCTAGTAACCATCCCCGAAATCCAGGGAGGTGTTCTTGAAGACATGGCGGGCTCCAAGCTACACCCTTCTCTGCTACCAAATCATGGATCTTCCAGAGAAGACCAAAGCGAATGAGCTCACTCGATTCGCGTCTGATCCTCCATTCTTTATCATAGACTGATGCGGAAAATCCGTCATTTAAGGAAAGATCCGGTGAATTCGCGACATTCCAGTACCAATCAATGGACGTACCGAAGCCAATCCTTCATCCCGTTCCTGAGCAAAGACCACTCAAGGAAGTCCCGGACTCTTTCTGTTGGAAATCAAATAATTAATCAGGAGCCACCTTTAAATCCGAAGGTTTCATCTCTTGTTGAAGGAAGGAGATAATGAAACCTCGAAGATAAGGAAGCGAAAGCTCACTCTACCAAGCCACAATTCTAATGTCTCGTCATTGTGACCCCGAGGCTTGGTGTACATAGCAAGAACCCGCTCAAAGTGACGAGATCTTGTATGACTGAGTTTGGCAAGGACCCTATAACCTCCACCACCTATCATTACTAAGGTAGAGAACCTTCGTAATGAATGGATATTTTTTACATATAGCCATCAGACCATATGGATGATGGTAAGCAAGCAAACAACGAGCAGACATGGTATAAAAATCCATGCGTCCACCCCAAAAGCGCTTAGCAAACTCAAATGCACCAGTGTCAGAAAGAAGAGATTTGTGAGTTTCGAACTCCTAATTTCGAAAAGAAACTTCAGCAACTTGGGTATCAGCGATGACAACATCATCACCGAGCACATTGATTGGGACACATCAACTAAAGTGGCTTTTGAACGAGACCTATCGGCTTAGGGGCAGTTGCTACTAAAATGGGTGTACCCGGAACGGGGTTCCGATCTCTAAATGGATCCGCTATAGCTACTCGATCTCGATCAAATGGCTTTGGATCTGTCTCTACATCTGGAATATCTGTAAGAGGATATGGAACTCAATATCGATCTGAAACGTCGAAGGGGTGCTCCATAGCGAAAACGGAGACTGCTTCTAGCCAACATCGGCTATGGATCACGCCCATCATCATAAGGGCATCTCGGTATGGGGTTGGATCATCGGCCCTGGTGATGGCTCCCCTTACTAGTAAAGGGAACTGGAAGGGATGCTATTGGTGCTATCGGTACTGCTCTCGTTATCATCGGCAGATATGCTTTTCTATTAGCGGGGGTCTTTCTCTACTGCTGTTGGTATCGGCTTCTGGATATGCTTCTGCTTTTACTGATGCTTATGGATTACTTGCTGGATCGAACCCAAAAACGTCTCGATTTGATCGGCCTGGCCTCGGGTGGTGGATCGAATGAACACTCAACTGCGTCATCACAGCAGCGATGGATGCCCCACCTTTATATCTCTTCCTTCTCACTTCTCAATAAAGGCGGGGATGGACTCTGAAATACTCCTCCGATCGGTTCCGACAGTCTTTTCTTCACCTTCTCTTCTCGGCATGATCCAGGCATTCAAGCTAGCAGATCAAATCATGGGTTCTCATCCCCAACGTTGGGAGAGGCAAGTGAGTCGGTTGGTTGAAATGCGGTTATGCCGGGTGGACTCAAGTCAAGTGGGAGGTGGCATCGTCTAACGTATAATAAAAGCACGCTTGCTTTTCTTGTTTCACTCTGCTTATTAGTTGAGGCACCGCAGCGTCTGCGTGTTCTCATCTAAGAAAGATGTACAGTGCTCGCGGAGCGCACTTGCGAAGGACCAACGACGAGCTATATAGAGGATAAGAGAAAGAATCCCTTATTTATATATTAAAAAAAAGAAAGTGTCCGGGGGGAAGTTCAGTTTCTTTTTTTTTCGTCTGAATATTCTGGAGCTAAGACCCTTCCAATGCTCCCTTTCGCCATGCATAAACTGCACCGGATAAGCTAGTACGAAAATAATGTATATAAATAGAGAACGGATACGCCCAATACATTAGAAACTCATTTTCATTTTTTTTCCTTCTTGGCGGATTCCGAATTTGAAAGAAAAACTGTGTACAATACTAATACGTTATTGTTCTGACATTCGGTCGAGACTGGCAACGAGTTTCATGTTGGTGGAGAGGGGCGAAGCAGCTCGACCGATAGGGAGAGGGGCGCTTTGTTTTCGTTTTCTTAACGCCTCATTTCCCTTTTCCCGAAACACTAACGAAATCGTGGTTTCCTGAAGAATGTTAACTTCTATAATCCATAGAATAAAACAGCATCTTTGGTGAAGCAAAGAGCGGTTCGGTCAGAAGCATCTACCGCGCACTCAATCCAATAAGCAAGCACATAAGCAAGACGAATCTCTTTCTCTTTCAGTATTCAATTAGGCAATCAGGGCTAAAGCACATACATATAGAGAGGAGCAAAAGACAGATGTGCCAGTTAGATAATAATTTCCAGGATCTGCCGGCGGTATTTGATTGATCTCGTGCGGTACGAATGACTTTCTGAAATTCTACCCCGAAGAATACATTCTAGTAACTTCGAACTTTATTGAATCAACTGTCTTTCATGCAAAGCCCCTTTTAAAAAGAACTAGAAATGGGTTTACCGAGACAGTGGAATATCCTGACTATATCCTAATCTCCACCCATTCTTTGCCCTGCCACCACTTCCTCATCAAAGACCAAGACCAAGTATTACCAATTCCCATCGAGAAAGCAAGCAATCTCCACTGGAGCGGGAATAACTAGAAAAGTAACCGTCAACTGGTTATCCAACTCGTTCGTACCTTTTGTAACCTCGTTGGCTTGGATTCGTCTCCGTCTCAACTCTCTTCCCTTCGCGTACTCGTATGTCCCCCTCCACTTTACTAATTGGTATGATGACCCGTAAGAGGAAGCAACATAGTCATATTAGCCAGAGCACCCTAAACCGGCAACAGCAAGACCAACCAACCAAAGAAAGAGGAATAGAAAACGGGACTCGATTGAACGTATCAATATACATTTCCTTTCTATCAACTAAAGTCTGTTCGTTTCCTCTGTCAAAATGAAATGGCAAGAACTCATCTCGGGAAAGAACCCCTTTTTATTTAACTCATTTCGTGGATCGAGAAACCTTTTGGATCTGGAGCGCAGGGCTTCCTCTTTGAGTTACAGCCCCAGCGGAACGGTCAACTAAGAGTGAACAATTAGAATTGACTAAAGGAGCTAAAGGGGAACAGTCTGAGATGAAGAGTAAATCAAATGAACGTGAACGAGTTGGTCCACTTGCTAATCAGCTTGATCAAGTAGGGCGATTGTTCGAGTAGGTCCTATCGGCTTGACCTCTTTTCGTCGGTAAATCATCACTCTTTGTCGTCTGTCAAAAAAATCCATATACAACCAGGAGTGGTCGAAGTGCTTCCTGAAACAAGCACGAAGAAAGGGTTAGGAAATAACTCGTATCAGGAGAGGAGTAGGAGACACACCGTATGAGTTTTTGTAGGAGCAAACAGACCGAGTTTCAGACCTAGAATAGGAGTCCTTAGACCTTGTTGTTCTGGCATACAAGTAAACACGAACATGAATAGGAGCAGGCAATGGAATTGTATCACAATCGGAATCTGTTGAATAGGCATAATAGCCCGTCTTAGCCACTTGATTTTGAAGGAGCAAGCCTGCTTCGGTAGTGATAGTAGCTTCAAAGGAATTGGTAGTATGTCTTGAATAGGGAAAGCATTCAAAATGTATGAACTCAACCCATGTGAAAGAGCTTGAACAATGAAATGAAAGGCTTGACTTTAGAGTTCGATCCGGTTTGAATCATTTTCGCTTAAATAACAAAAAAAGAGTTTGAATTTCCTTTGTTTGTTGACCGCAGTGCCGATATTTTTCTTTTGTTTTGGCTTTTCATTAGCCTAAAAGTTCCAGAGTTGGTCCGATCTCCCTTTCCATTGTTTCACTGACAAAACCGACCTTTCAATTTGACTTAACGAAACGACTTCGACTTTAGAACAATCAATCGAACGGGTAAGGCTAAGATAAGGGCCTGTTCATAATCCCTATTCAAATTGCTTGCTTGACTGATTAAGAGAGTTTGGACGGGAGAAGAGGCTTTGATGACGAAACGAAGGTACAAAGTGGATTTCTCATGGCCCTCCCAATAAATCATTTTTTTGCTATACGAGCATAAACAATAACCATTTTTTTAGAATACCAGCAGGCGCCTGGAAAACGGAAAACTGGTTTGATTCATTTTCCACGTGGGGAAGCATAAAAGGAAAGCGGTCCCGCTCCGTGGGCTTCCCTTCTTTAAGGCTTTAAGGCGGTGATAGGCTAAGAGAAAGAGATTCCTCTTGCTTGGTAGAGGACTACCTCGGGAATGAATGGACATGACCTTTCGTATACTAGGATTGAAGAGCCGGGGGGAAAGACTTCACAGACCGTCGAAGGTTAGCTAATCATCCCATTGATAACGCGGGCGGTGATTGATATAGGGTCGGTGTGCCGGTTCTCCGGATCATAGAGGGGGTCTTCCCATTAGTCAGGGATATACTTGCTTGGTATCCGGATTCACCCGGGGAGGAATTTATTCAGCAGATGTCGAGTCAGTTCGAAAGCCAGTCCCCACAGGAGCATAAACAAAGCGAGCAGGGCCAGTAGTAGATCCAGGATCAGTACCCTTCTAAGTTCTATACCCAGCAGGAGCAGCAGAAACGAAGGTTGAAGCATCACTAGAGACATAGGTGGGAACATATGATCCACCAGTAGCATCTAAGTAAGCTGCATACCTTCCTGCAGCCGCTTCAGTCGTTTCTGTTGATGGAGCAGTTAATTAAGCACTTGAAGTTGACCGATAGTGATGCTGGTAGATCTGCTACCTACGCCTTTGCTTGCCTTTCTGCTGATGCCTATAGCTTTCCCCCTGCCTTTGCAGGGTGGTATCGCTCTCTAAATGCTGGGTCTACTGTTGCTGAAACTACTTGTTCAGGGTAAACCATAGGAACTACTGCATCTGGCTCTGCCACTGATGGATCATATGCTGCTCTAGCCTCTGCTAGCTCTAACTAATCCGTTTTCTCTCGATTTTCAAGCAGGGTCTGCAAGAGAGCTGATGTTGGTATTCGAGCTAAAGCTCCTAGAAGAACTCTCGATAAAAGGCACTCGAGCAACTAGCTGATGTTAAGCATTTCAAACAGCTAAGACTGGTATTTACCCTTATGGCATTTAACTGACATTCTACCATTGACACAGCGGATACTTGCATTCGAACTGATACAAAGATTGAAGAATTGCTGGTACTAGCAGCTTCTTCTTTCCTTTTTTGTTATTAAGAGACAATGTTGAAGGCAAGTAAAGCACTAAGACAAAGCAGCAATAAGACAAGTTTAAGACAACCGGCGGAAAGGGCAAGTAATGGCACCTTAGAAAAGGCGGGGGTATACCCTGAAACACAAAGCTGATGGAGATTTCACTGGCTTTGTTAGTGAGAGCTAGCTTTAAGGCTAACTAGCGAGTAGTTGCATAAAGTAGTCAGTCACTAGGTTCAGCAGTATATTCTTTTGATCCAAACCGGCATGGTATCAATTGAGAGGAGGTCGTAGCACTTCTCTCACAAAAGCATCCCTACGCACAAGCAAAGTTTTAAGCAGCTCTAACATGGAAATGCTTATGCGGGTGGAGCTCAGCTTATCGATGATGATGTAGTCTCTTTTCGTAGGAACTCTCTAGGCACTTCTCAAGTTATTCGCAGCATTTCTATTGGTTGAGGTGAGGGTAGTTGGCTTGGATTGCTATCTACCCCTTAAAAGTTCACAGCCTAGCTAGCATTAGTTTGAGCTGCTTGGTTTCGAGTGACAGCATGGGGCGAATCGGGTGGAATATAGAAGTTTATGTGGCCGATGGTTCTCTACGTGGCATTCTCTAAGGGGTTTGGGCCTGAGTTGAGGCTATTGGATCTTGATCTCTCAACTGACTTAGCTTGGGCATAGTTGGTCGAAAGGTTTGAGTTTATTCGTGGGTTGTCACGGCTATGGTTAGGGAAAGGTTCCCTGTAAATGCCTAAGTGTTGGTTGTCTGGGTGAATAGGCAACTAGGGAGAGGTGTCATCTTCAGCCAACTATTTTTCTTTTCATATTTTGCAAGAGTCCAAGTCATGTCCCTTAATTAGGTGGATGGGGCACCAAAGATTTTGGTTGTGTCTAGGTCTCGTATGGTTTTGGTTATATCTAGGATAATCAACCCAAACAATGTTGGAGGATTGTGTGGTTGGTACATCTCACCATTTACATAAGGTTCCCTATAATTTATGTATAAGTCCTTCGTACTTTGCAAATCATCAAGTCGTGTTTAAGTAGGTTGGGCTAGGTTTGGCTGCTGACGGAACCTATAAAGTGGAGGTCTAACTATAGGCTGAGTTGGGGGTCTCTGCATGATCCTTAATCTACGACTAAGGCTGCTAAGGTGGCAGGTGTACAGTATTCACAATGGCCTCTACCCCCTTAGTTACCTTTGTCATTATGAGGTGGGTTTTGCACATTCTGAGGATTAGGTCTCTTAGGTTCTCTTTGGGTGTTAACAGTAGCAATGGTTAGGTTGACAAGATTCACAAGGTTTTTGGAAGTAGTGTTCTGGCTAGGGTTTGGGAGTTTGCAACCCTTAAAAGTCTTCAGTCCAAGCTTGACATTAAGATTTGCCTGTTTATGGGCAGTAGCAATGGCTTGATCCAAAGTGTGCGGCTCAGCTCTAAGTACTTCTATTTCGACGGTCATCCCGAATGGCCTCATTGAAAGCTGCAATAGTGGTTTCCTCAGTCACATTATCCTTCATCGTCGAATTGGGGCTAATCCCCCTCTTAAAGGTTGGTCAATAATGAATTCCCTTTACTGGAACCTCTTTCAGATCCGTCTTTGAAGATCTTGGAAATCCTAATATATTGGTGACTTTCTCACAAGGAATGGGCTTACGCCTGGAAGAATGAATTCCCTTATTGCGCCTAAACGAGTTTCACGGATAAATCCATTATTTAAAGAGAAGTTGTTCATCACTGGACCAATGAGCCTGGTGGGTATAGTAGTGGCAATGGACATCAAAAGGCAATGAACATTGTTTATGGAGAAGAAATAGGTAGAAAGCACACGGACTTACTAAGCCATTGAAGGCAATAGACAGAAAAGCCAACATAAGAACGAGTTTAACAGTCTTCAGTGGTTTCAACCCCCCTAAGAGGAGAAGGCACACCAAAAGCCTCGTATGCGGAGTAGCAGTAGGTCTTCTCAAAGAGAGCCTTGTCGTCGTAACCGAAATCATAATCGCTGGCAACAATGGACATTGCCTTGTTAGCCCAAGAACTAGGCAAACACGAATCAAAGCTTGAACTTCACTCGAGCTAGTCATTGGAATCGTCATGATAGGCACAACCTTCACCTTAACTGGCGCTGCAACGGAAAGCTTTTATACTAAAAGAAACTATTCAAAAAAGAGAAAGGTGGTTTACCACCCTTTTTCAAAGCCTCCATCCATATAGTCTTTCTTCCCGCACGGACGATCGATTGTTAATTGTTGGTTGTACTGGTTTTTATTGTTAGGACCAACATCCTTTCCGGTACATAAGTTTCTTAGTTCACAGTTAAGACTTTAGATAAGCCAATGGAGTAGCTCGTCTCCTTTCATAGTATGAATAAGAAGCAAAGTCAATATTACTGAAATCGGCATTCAAAAAAATAGGCATATTGGGAAGGAACAGGAGAGGGCTAGAAGCGACTCGTTCGTATTGGGAACCACCACGTCAAGGCGACACTCTACCGCTGAGTTATATCCCTTCCCTTGCCCGCCCCTCTTTCTTATTATTAGTAAGATAGGGTTCCAGTACACAAACAAGGTGGGTTGGGGTTTCTTTCTCAATCTTTCTCTGATTCTAGCCGTGTAGTGGATCCGGCTTTAGTCGGTTAAAAAGAGGTGTGTGTGGCCGGGCTTCTTTCTTTATAGTGCAGCCCGCCCCCTTCTTCATTCATCCATTTAGGCCCGACTAGGAACACGTGGATCCAGGGAACCTGGCTCGGGAACAGTTTCTTAATAGTAGGGGCTAATCCTTACTTAATAGTAGGGGAAGAGAGTCCAATCTCTGAAATAGAGCGTCAGTCTCTCCATAGTAGTATACTAGTAGAAGGCGTAGGTTATGACTTGATCCAATAGAGTCAGAACACCTTTCGAGATAAAAGAAAATGGTGCTCGATGAAACGATCCTGATTTCACACTATGCTGTGGGCTGGGGAGAGAGCTGCTCTGCGAAGCTGGGCGTTCAGTGTTCTTATAGGGGAACCATACTAGAAAGAGAATAGAAAGGGCCTTCAAAAGAGAGCGAGTGAGTGATGGGCAACCGTCAGTCTATATGTTGCTCGTGAGCCGCCAAGTACCAGTCTCGCAACAGTACTGGCGCAAAAGGATCGGTCCTTCACTTGCTGATCGTTCGCGAGTCGAACTCGCTCTCTTGCCACGCTTTTCACTCACTCGCTTGAGTCGGACTCAATCACTCTTTTTGTTTGGAGGATCATTCGTTCTTCACTCTCTTGTTGCTATTACCCGCAAGGAGCGCAGCAACCAAGGTGCATATTATCATATAGAAACAAGCGAAGCGTAGCGATTCGTACTACCGGAAAAGTTTCGGTAACCGGCAGGCAATAGAGTCAGTCCGCCGATAGGCGCAAGCAAGCGTAGCGAATCACATAGATAAGCCCCTACCTGCCAGCGCGCGGATAGATAGGGCGGGCGAAGCGCGAAGGGGATGGATGTCTGAGCGGTTGAAAGAGTCGGTCTTGAAAACCGAAGTATTGATAGGAATACCGGGGGTTCGAATCCCTCTCCATCCGCGAAGTCATAAGTTCTCTCTTGCGTTATCGAGAGATAAGAACGAATCGGATCGACTCGACTGATATGATAGATGGAATGGTTAGCTTGTGTTATGATTTAGTTAGGACTTTGTCTCCCTTTCGTTATCTTTCGCTCCCCTTGTATAGGTTGGGGAAGGGCCGGGTGGATTACCTTTGGGAGCTAAGTCGAAGATCTCGGTGGTCTTGTGAGTGGTTGATAAACTACGATTGCAGTTTTCTTTAGGAAGTCCCGGCTTAAGAGACAAAGAAAACGGTTGATACTTCCCCCTAAAGAGGTAGAACAAGTGAGAGGGTAGAAGGTGAGGACCCTAATGAATCGACTATGAAGGTGGCTGTTAGCTACATCAGCGCTCAAATTCCTTCTGAGTTATTGCCCTGGCTTCGATGATCAACCCCTGGCACATTTAGGTTTTGATCTTCGGCCATCCTGGTCCTCAGGACCCAACACAATCAATATTATTCCTCGAGATTTTCTTTAAAAGATGCAAAAGGTGTTGATACGTCCCATCCACATAGAAAGCTTACCCTCTTCCACACATTACCGGTGGATGCTACAGCCGCTATCACTTTGGCTGCAGGAGGGGAATGAAGGTCGAGGAAGCAGGGAAGAAAAGGTTATTCCCTATTGGCTCACCCTTGTATCAGGCCTTGGTACGGCCTATACATGATTGGGCCATGACGGTTTTGGCAAGGTATAGTTTGATTTTGACCTATAACCAGACTCAATCGTTGCAGTACTTTCGAATCAAGATCAAATGATTTTCTTTTTCTTTCAAGGCAGCTACCGATTCCTTACCTGTTATTCTGACGTCCTGTATGATTGCAGGGTTGTTCGGGAATCCCTTTGCAACTTCCTGGACGTTCATACATACTTTTTCTTTAGTCTTTCAATTACAATATAGTTTCTAATAAGAAATAAAGGCTATAGGTCATCGGTTGTGACGTTCACGAAGGGTCAACCCCTCGGATTTTTTCGTTCTTGGCCTCTATTCACACTTACACATCATATGCTTGTGTGGATAGCTGCTGAGAGGGTGTATGGCACGACGAAGCTTTGCGACTATGCCATTCTTGGCGACGGTGATCGCCGACGAGAAGGTGGCGGCCGCTTACCATAATACATAGTTTCAGTGTACTATAACTAAAGAAAAGTCTCTCATTTCTGATTGGAGTTTGCCAAAAGATTTTGGAGCGACGAAGTGACAGGGATTTCTCTCCAGTGTCTGCTAAGATGCTCCGGTCTTTGGTTGACGCTATTATGTGGAAAAAACCCCGATTTTCTCAAAGATTAGAGATGGAACTGGTACTATGTCTCTGTCTTTGACCTCTCGATTGAGCAGTCATTTTTCGTATCTGTGGTGCGCCCTATCGCCCTAAATCTAAGCGATGGAAGCGCCACTATCTTTGTATGCTTTCGCCGTCTGGCGTATTCCCGTTACCATTGAAACTGTGGTTAGCATTTCCAGATTTGGGAGTGTTAACGTCGGGTGTCGTACGGGCCTTCATTCTTTATAGGGCTAAGTAGCGCCTTCGCTTTGTTTGTAATGAAAAGGTCTTCGGACATTTTATCCTGTTTAGGGGGAGGACTTTCTTGATCGCCTCATTCTTCCCTTCCATCCAGGGGTTAGTGGCTAAAGTCTCTCCGATGGTACGCTGAGGTTAGCGTAAATTACGATGTGTCGCTCGAGGTCTCTCGAGCCCCCTGTTGTACCAATGTCTATATTCCGTTCTAGGAATAAGGTAATGATCTTCCGGTATGGAGTTTCGTTTTGTTGTTACGACAGGCTGAGAGCAGTGCCCGCTCCCTTGTGTTTGAGGGAGTTGGTGCGACGAAGTAGGTGCGGGTGAGGCATTCGACTTCGAGTGGCTTTGATACCGGACAGAAGAAAGAGACAGAATAATAACATTGAAATAGCTTACTTTATGGGGGCTTGGAGGTTTGTTTTTCCTATTCTTATTCCTCAGTTTAAGCTAGCGATGGGGAAAGGCTAGGTAGCTGGCTTTCTTGGGATTGCTCGCTGGCTGACTATGACGATTGCCCTCACTCTCAAGCCGCTTCCAATAAGATTGTTTTCAACATTCCCCCCGTGACGCTCCCAAACCGATCGCTATCGTTTTCTTGCTTTCTTCAAGTCGTCGAATTGTTATAGAATGCCTTTCTATCAGGTAGGGGGCGTAGGATGAAGTGGGATGAAGCCTTAGTGGATATAGCTAGTGTGCCGGGAATGCGGCTCGGGCGTAGTAGGTCCGGACGCCTAGCATGAAGCTGCCTTCTCTGGTGGCGGCACTATACCGTCAGTATAGTATCTCTGACGCTGCCAGTATATATAAAACGTAGTTAGCGGAGGTCAGTCTGTCTGGCGTTCCCTCGCGTAAAGGGCGACTTTGGCATCGGCTCTCTCTCGTTAGGTAATTACCGAGGCGAAAGCTGCTCTCTCGGAAGTCCGTTTCCCCGCCATCTTAGTGGGACTAGTATAATAAACTTTCACTTGAACTGCCAAGACTCGGATTTGCTTTTTTGTAGTAACGCCCTTAACGAATTACGTTTAACGTCCCTTTATGACTTTCCCGATCGGTGCCTCGGGTCGGTAGCCGGGCTCCGGGACATTACTACCACGGCGACTATCGACCCGAGCCCAAAGAAGAAAAAGAACGGACTAAAGCGAGGAGTTCATTGGCCATACATAGTGAAGGGGGATGGGGGTCAACCTCTTTCATGACCCATGGCCTTTCTCCTTTATTAGTGTGTGTATAAGGGTGTCACTTGGTTAGCATTTCTATCATCCATGTTGTAGGGTTAGTTTTTCGATAGGGAAACAGGGGAGTTGGCTGTAGTTGAGACACGTTTTTCGTCTCGACGAGATGGATGGATTTATTCGAGATGGTTAACCACTTTTTTAACCGTAAGAGGGAGGTCATTCAGAACCCGCTGGCTCCAGAACCGGTGGAAGTTCCCCACGCCGACCCCAAACGTGAAGCACTTCGAAGTGCCATTCACACTTTGATTCTTTAGCAAGTTCGGGAACATTGTGAGAAGGGGGAAGGGCGGCTGTCCGTTCACTTTCCGGAAATGGCAGAAAGAAATTCAAGTGTCGCAGAGAACATTATGTCTCGCGATCTGGAAATATCTGCGGAGATGGATACTGAACCCCTCCGCGGATGGGTGGAGGAGAGAAAGGAGAACCCTAATCTCCTAAAATCCCTCATTAGGGAGTCTGCCGCTTTCTTTCATAACAGAGCCGAGAATAACGGCTGGCATAGTTGTCTCTCGCATGCAAGGAGATGCTGCTGCTGGATGTCACGGTTCTGGGGCGCCATGATCCTTTTCTCTGGAACAATCGAGGGCACTGCCTTCCTTCCGCTTTCAGAGGTAGGGACTTCAGAAATCATCGCTCAGTGAGCTATTTATTGCCGCCAATAGCGCTTCGCTTGCACGCCAGCGCCACGCCTGGTAGAGCTATCGCGCGCGGGCGAAGGAGATGCATTTTTTGTACTGGTAGTACTGGACAAGCTCAGAGGGAATAATCTCTTTCTTATTTCTGCCTTTCTTTCCCATGACGACTAGGAACAGGCAAATCAAAAATTTCACTTCGAATTCCGGACCTCAACATCCTGCTGCTCATGGTGTTTCACGATCAGTATTGGAAATGAACGGAGAAGTGGTGGAACGTGCGGAACCACATATTGGATTACTCCAGTGCGGCACGAAGCCGCTGACGCCGAGTCGGCTCCTATGCCGCTAGCTATGCCCTGCTTGGTCCCCCGACACGGTGGAGGTTCCGTAGCGCGTCATGAGCACCGGGCTAAGGGGCGGTTGAGCTACTCAAGCGAACCGCCCTACCTTACTACAACATAGGGACAGAAGGGAGAAGGTTGTGAAGGTGGCCTCGTTATCCACACCTCTGGTCGGATGAATGGAGGACCGACCCGGGTTTTCATGAGCGTTGGCGGGTCCTGGAGTGCCTGTCAAGGGCTCCCGCGCATACCCCGGGGTGATCATCACCACCTGCACCTCACATCTCGGCACAGTGGAACGTGTAACCCGCCTGCAGTCTCATTCAACTACATTTGTTCCTATAATCCATAGCCTAACAGAACGCAGCAGCGAGGGGCAACCTGCCCATACAGCCAGCGGGGAGGATGGCACTACTGGCAAAGACCGTCTGGCGAAAACGCCGCAGGCGCGAAGCGTGGTAGGCCTGCGCCGGGGGAGCATAGCATAGGCGGGAAAGGGAGCCCGGACGGTGGAAGAGCCAGGGGAGGCCGGGTCATTTGACGGAAATGGAAGGCTTTTCCCCTATTAGAAAAGGCCCTATGAAGTAAAGGGAAGTGCATCAATTCTTGGAAAAAGAGGGGCGAAGCAGCTCGACCGATAGGGAGAGGGAGCGAGCCTATAGAAAAAATCTAAGAAAGTCAATTCAATGAATAGATCTCGAGTCAACGGTACGACAGACAGCGCTGCCTACACGCGAATTAGCTTCCGAGGTCAAGCAGTCTCAATTTCACTACAGGATTGATTTGCGAATGAATGCTGGGCTGGGCCACCTCGAATGGCGTGAGCCGCATGCGGGGAGACCCGCACGTACGGTTTTTAGGGGGATCTGGTCGAAAGACCGGCCGGCGCCCACCCGACTAGAGGGACTGAGAAATTAATAGAGTACAAAACTTATCTTCAAGCTTTACCTTATTCTGATCGTTCAGAGGGCGATCGCGGAGTCACTGAATGAAGTCCTCCGTTTCTTTCGGAGGTGCTGACCCGCAGCGAGGCAGAGATGACTAAGTTACATATGGAATATGGCGACGACAACAGCATGTCGTAGAAGGAGATAACAGGTGGAGCCAACGACCCACTAAGACTAACGTATCTACAACTACATCCCCGAGCGGCAGTCAAACGGAGGCGTGAATGCAAGATGCCAGCGGAATGATCGGCCGGACAGAGGCTAGGGCTGCTTTCTTCCCACCGCGTCCTTCCTTGTGTGTCGGAGATATAAAGCGAGTGCACCGGAAAAGAACGGGAACTGGGTTGATCTATTCTATGGCGAAGCATCCGAAGCATAACTGCACACTCACACGATCTTTGCCGAGAGATAGGAGCATTCGGTGGAACCGGTGAACTACACTTGCTTCTGGATAGATGTGTGGGACAGAGGGCTCGTGGTACCTGCTGCCCACCCTTCCTCCTCTGCTTTGAGAACCGTGTGAACGGAGAGTGGGCAGAAGGGAAAGAGGTCCTCATACGGAGTCGCACACTTACTTGAGCTGTGCGGGAGACTGGAGAATGGGTCGAGTAAACTCCCCGGGGCCGGCCGGCAAAATCACAGACGAAGCTTT